AATATTTATCGATAACACTCAGGCTTTTTGTTTTTAAGGACAAGAACATTGGCTCGTTCATTGTACATATCCATTTTAGTTAGGAATTCTGCATAAAAATAAATACAAATGATCTTGAACTACGACATCTGCTCATATATATAATCTATGTCTATGTTTTACAATAAACAATAAAAAGGAGGACTTTCAATGCGAGATATAAAAACATATCTCTCCACGGCACCTGTGCTAAGTACTCTATGGTTTGGGTCTTTAGCGGGTCTATTGATAGAGATTAATCGTTTATTCCCAGACGCCTTGTCATTTCCTTTTTTTTGATTCTAGTTATTAATATGCAAAAAATAAATAAATTAGAGATTTAATTCTATGTGACGTGATTAAAAAAAAATGTATTAAACCCAAGCAAAAAGTTGATCTAATAAAATTATATTTGGAAAAACATAAATGGAAATGCGGGTCCAGTCTAGGAGAGGCTCCACGAAATCATAACATAGTAAAGAAGATACATAAATGAAATATTGGTATTAGTATTAGGAATAATTGAGAGTTAGAAAAAAATTGTATTACTTAAAATTATATATAATATTATAATATATAATTGATATTTAAATAAAATTAAATAAAAAAATATATATCTTCAATCTATTTAATTTTAATTATTACTCTTAATTAATTCAATTAATTAATATTAATTACAATGAAATCTTTAGAAAATTAATTTCAAATTAGTAACTTCTATTAATTTTTTGTTCTTTTTATTTTCAGATCGAAAAAAGAAAGAAAAGTTAAGTCGATCCAAAGGGGGTTCATGGCCAAGGGTAAAGATGTAAGGGTCATAGTTATTTTGGAATGTACTTGTTGTTGTGCCCGAAATGGTGTCAATAAAGAATCGCGGGGTATTTCTAGATATATTACTCAAAAGAATCGACACAATACACCCAGTCGATTAGAATTGAGAAAATTTTGTCTTTATTGTCACAGGCATACGATTCATGGGGAAATAAAGAAATAGATCGAACGGAACATAACATATGTGCAATCTTTCCATTCCAACTCAAAGAGCAGAAAGAGGAAGAACATATAACATAATCATAATATAATACAAATTATATTAAAATTATAAATTATACAAATAAAACCCTACTTCGGCCGGATCTGAAATTAATAAAGAAATAGAATTTTAGAAATAAGGAATAAACCATGGATAAATCTAAGCAACCTTTTCGTAAATCCAAGCTTTCTTTTCGTCGGCGTTTGCCCCCAATTGTCTCGGGGGATCGAATTGATTATAGAAACATGAGTTTAATTAGTCGATTTATTAGTGAACAAGGAAAAATATTATCTAGACGGGTAAATAAATTGACCTTGAAACAACAACGATTAATTACTATTGCTATAAAACAAGCTCGTATTTTATCTTCGTTACCTTTTCTTAATAATGAGAAACAATTTGAGAGAACCGAGTCGATCCCTAGAACTGCGGGTCCTAGAGCCAGAAATAAATAGGCATATTCCTCAATTGACTCAAAACTCCAATTGGAATTCAAGCTCAAATAGATTGGATGTTTTGCTCGAAAAGGCCCAGAATCCAGGTTTAATTCTTGTCTTATAAGAAACAAAAAAAGGGGGATAAGCAATTTTTTTATTGAAGCATGTTCGTTCATTCCTACTACTTTTCTTATCTTAATTTTATCTCAATTTAGTTTATTCTATACTTCCCGGAGTTCATTCTCCGGGGAATTCTTGTTCAATCATTCCTGTATATTACTTTATAATTTCCTTTATTTTATGATTTTATTGGAAATCATGGAAATACAATTCTTATTTGATATAGCTATTTGCGCAAGTATTTTACGATTAAGAAGCAATTGCCCCTTGTATAGATTGTGTATTAATCGACTATAACTATGGAATACTTTATTCTCGCGAGTTACTGCATTTATCCGAGTGATCCACAAACGACGAAAATTTATCTTTTGCCTGCCCCTATCTCGATGAGAGGAAACCAAAGCTCTCATTTTATGTTGAGTAATTGTTCGTGTAAGTCTTGAATGAGCCCCTGTTGATGCAAATACACGAATTTTTGTTCGACGTCTCCGAGCTGTATACCCTCGTTTAACTCTGGTCATTGAATCAAATTAAACTTTAATGAATAACTAATTGAATTCTCTTCTTTCAGTCATTATTTGTCCCCCCGGTCGGTTAATAACAAAACGGATTATTCCGATATATAAAATATAAATTCCAATGGCTTTTGCTACTATGACCTTCCCAACCACTATTTTTTATTTTTATTCTTTCCAGGCCAGACATTTGGTTCACCTGGAACTAAGAAATTCTACCAAATACTATACAAAAAAATAGTGGGTTCCTTCGTTTCTATGGTTACTTCTTAAACGGTGAGGCCCTCTCTATGCGCCGGAGCCTCATCTCTCATTTAATCAAATGGTATTGTTAACTTGTATAGTTAACATTCTTTGGCTCTACCCATTAATTATACAGTAATAGGCCTTTTCACAATAAGAGCTATCCATACAGTGACGACATTTAATTATGAAAGTTGGCTAGGTAGCTGACCCTGTTAGTCCGTTCTTTCAAGAATATGGGCATAACCTTTTTGTTTTGCTTCTTATCCTTATAATACCATTTCCTCCGCTTAATGGATAACCATTTGCTACCAATGGAGAATTGCTTCTCATCTCAAATTGAGGTGGTTGGATTTGCACCAATGAAAACCATAAATTCCATACACAATATACAAGAAACAATAAGGGTATATAATATATCCCCATTTTAGATAGTAAATGGCGTTCTTTTACTCTATCTATTCATTGGTATTAATCATTTGGAAAAATTGTCTCATTTGCTCGAGCTCATGATCTGAACGAGTCGCACATACACCCTAGTACATGTTCCTCGACGCTGAGGACATCCTCGAAGAGCGGGGGATTTCGTGACATTTTTTATTGGCTGTCTTGTGTTTCTAATAAGTTGTTTAATAGTTGGCATGTCGGATAGATAAAATTATATTATAAAATGGGTTGGTTTAGATCGATCTTAACCTGATTGATGATTATTAATTATTTCGATTCAATATAAGATATCAAATCGTGTAAAATTCGAATTATGGTTGAAAATAAAACGGAATCATGGATTTATACGAAATCCGAAGTATTTTCATTTTCAACCGCTACAAGATCAACAATGCCATGGGCTTGGGCTTCTGTTGCCGACATAAAAACATCTCTTTCCATGTCTTCGGATATAACCCACAAAGGGTTGCCTGTTCTTTGTACATAAACTTTTGTGAGGTTTTCGCGAAGTTTCAGCAGTTCTTCCGCTTCCAGGATAAATTCTCCTGCCTGTGCCTCATAAAAAGAACTAGCAGGTTGGTGAATCATAACCCTGATGATATTGAGATAACATCATGAATGGTTCTTCTATCTCGCATGATGGGATTTAAATTAAAGGGATAAAAAAAGAAGAAAAAAAATAGAATTGAACAACCGTACAGGCACCTTTTGTGCATTGCATACGGCTCTGCAATGGAATTTACTAACCCCCTCCCTCCTCCAGAGAAGAGGGGAAGAAATAGAATCTATCCGATCCAGCCAGATCGTTGAATAATCCATTTGCCATCCTTCTTTTCATAAGAGTAAAAAAATACTACGATGGTTCTGTTGCTTTATATTAGATATTTATATATTTATCTAGTTTGTGATTTGGCAATCCCAAAGTGTCTTTCTGATATGATCAAATAAGGAAAAAATGATTTGTGACGCTAAAATGTCCTCCCGACACATAAGATAAAATCGCATTTCATACTACTATCTCGATACAAAATCTCATGTTATAAAAAACAATAATGGTTTGTTCATATCGAACTCAAAGTGCCATGCTATTATTACTTAATTTTTCCTAATTCGATTATTTATATTTGATATGGCGAAGGCATAGTCTTTTTTTTTTTTTTAACTCATTGGCGCCAAGCGTGAGGGAATGCTAGACGTTTGGTAATTTCTCCTCCAACCAGAATGAAAGATCCCATTGAAGCAGCTAATCCCATGCATATTGTATGTACATCGGGTGGCACAAATTGCATAGTATCATAAATGGCTATTCCTGGTATTACCCATCCGCCGGGAGAGTTTATAAACAAATAAAAATCCCTAGTATTATCTTCTATACTGAGATATACCATGAGACCCACAAGTTGATTGGAGATCTCGCTATCAACTTCTTGGCCTAAAAAAAGTAATCTTTCTCGATGAAGTCGGTTGATTAGGACAAAATTGTATCCCTTAGGAACCGTACGTGCACCTTTGGATGCATACGGTTCAAAAAATTGCGAAAAAAAAAAAATCAATCAATGTATCAATTACAGTCTTTATTTATTTTTTGTAACAGGTTTTTGTTTTTCTAAAGAAGGGCTTTTCTTCGATTTTTCAAAAACATGAGTTTTGGTTCCCTTTCTCTTCCTTATCAAAAAAAAATTATTGAACTTATTAAACTAACCTCTCATTGATGTATTATTTCATCGAAATTCAAATCACGATGTCATTTTCTTGTTCTTGAATGGGCCCTTTCAATTCTTTTAGGTTCGTGTTCTACTCCGGGTAAAGATTTGTCCAAATTCTATTTGCACATATAGGGCAAATTATCTCAGTACCGCTTCTTTTTTTTTTATGTTTCATTTCATGCTTTCCCTCAAATTATTCCATGTATTCATCTTATTATTCCATGCCATTCAATGGCAATTTGAGATCACTCCTAATAATATATAGAAAGCATAAATTAAATATAAATAAAGAATGTTTATGATACAAATAGTAATCATATATATTACCAATTTGATATTTTATGAACGGAGCCTGGATACTTTATTTTATCGTTACAAGTTAACCATAAATTCTTAATAATATTGATCCCCAATATAAATGGATCTAAGTGCACTTCACGCTCCGAATAATTGATGGTTCAATCAATATTTCTTGGGCGAAACGGAGGATATCCCGATCGGTGGAGACAACGGGTAAACCCCATATGACCTAATATATCTGACAAGCCGCACTATACGTCAACCCAAACTGCGTCTTCCTCTCCAGGATTCCGAAAAGGTACTTTTGGAACACCAACGGGCATTAAATTAAAGAAAAAAGTTAAGTACTATACTTCACTTTAATATGGAAACGTACCAATGAATTTATTGTCTTCATTTTTTTCTGTTTATTCTATTTTAAACATAAATTGGATACATGGATTGGGTGAAGATTTCCGGAAGAAGACAGAATGAATAAAGAATTTTCACGAGCGGGTCGATCATTTGAATGATAAACAAGTATCTACGCATTCATTCTACAAAAAAAAAGGGGGGGCCCAACCCCCATTGCGTATTGGTACTTATCGAGTATAGAATAGATCTGCTTCTCTTTGTTCTTACGAACAAAATTGTTCCGTTATTTTCAATGGAACGAAATAAATCTTAACCCTTTCTTATACAAAATCTACTGAAAAGGTCAGGTACATAACATAGTATAGTCTTTTCAATGCGATAAAGTTACATAGTGTCCATTTTTCTTTGATATTTGATAAAAAAGGGGTATTTCCATGGGTTTACCTTGGTATCGTGTTCATACTGTCGTATTGAATGATCCCGGTCGGTTGCTTTCTGTCCATATAATGCATACAGCTCTAGTTTCTGGTTGGGCCGGCTCGATGGCTCTATACGAATTAGCAGTTTTTGATCCTTCTGACCCGGTTCTTGATCCAATGTGGAGACAGGGTATGTTCGTTATACCCTTTATGACTCGTTTAGGAATAACCAATTCATGGGGTGGGTGGAATATTTCAGGAGGAACTATACCGAATCCGGGTATTTGGAGTTACGAGGGTGTGGCAGGGGCACATATTGTGTTTTCTGGCTTGTGCTTCTTGGCAGCTATCTGGCATTGGGTGTATTGGGATCTAGAAATATTCTCTGATGAACGTACCGGAAAACCTTCTTTGGATTTGCCCAAGATCTTTGGAATTCATTTATTTCTCTCAGGGTTGGCTTGCTTTGGCTTTGGCGCATTTCATGTAACAGGCTTGTATGGTCCTGGAATATGGGTGTCCGATCCTTATGGGCTAACTGGAAAAGTACAATCTGTAAATCCAGCGTGGGGCGCAGAAGGTTTTGATCCTTTTGTTTCGGGAGGAATAGCCTCTCATCATATTGCAGCGGGTACATTGGGCATATTAGCGGGTTTATTTCATCTTAGTGTCCGTCCGCCTCAACGTCTATACAAAGGATTACGTATGGGCAATATTGAAACTGTACTTTCCAGCAGTATCGCTGCTGTTTTTTTCGCAGCTTTCGTAGTTGCTGGAACTATGTGGTATGGTTCAGCAACTACCCCAATCGAATTATTTGGCCCCACTCGTTATCAGTGGGATCAGGGATACTTCCAGCAAGAAATATATCGAAGAGTTGGCACAGGACTAGCTGAAAATCTGAGTTTTTCGGAAGCTTGGTCTAAAATCCCCGAAAAATTAGCTTTTTATGATTACATTGGTAATAATCCGGCAAAAGGGGGATTATTCAGAGCCGGCTCAATGGACAGCGGGGATGGAATAGCTGTTGGATGGTTAGGACACCCCATCTTTAGAGATAAAGAAGGCCGCGAGCTTTTTGTACGTCGTATGCCCACTTTTTTTGAAACATTCCCCGTAGTTTTGGTAGACGGAGACGGAATTGTGAGAGCCGATGTTCCTTTTAGAAGGGCAGAATCCAAGTATAGTGTCGAACAAGTAGGTGTAACTGTCGAGTTCTATGGTGGCGAACTCAATGGAGTCAGTTATAGTGATCCTGCTACTGTGAAAAAATATGCTAGACGCGCCCAATTAGGTGAAATTTTTGAATTAGACCGAGCTACTTTGAAATCCGATGGTGTTTTTCGGAGCAGTCCAAGGGGTTGGTTCACTTTTGGGCATGCTACATTTGCTTTGCTCTTCTTTTTCGGACACATTTGGCATGGCGCTAGAACCTTGTTCAGAGATGTTTTTGCTGGTATTGATCCAGATTTGGATTCTCAAGTAGAATTTGGAGCATTCCAAAAACTTGGAGATCCAACTACAAGAAGACAAGTAGTCTGATAGAATATTACTCTGGTATCTTTCGTCTCCACTTTTTTTATTTGATGACATAAGGTACCAGAAAAATCGTGACTTGATTGAATCGCCATCTTTAATTCTTTCCCTTTCTTTACTATAGTAAATGATCCAAAATGAATAGGTGTGGAAGCTATAATTGTAAACCACGATCAAATCTATGGAAGCATTGGTTTATACATTTCTCTTAGTCTCGACTTTAGGGATAATTTTTTTCGCTATCTTTTTTCGAGAACCACCTAAGGTTCCGACTAAAAAATAATTTTTGATCATCTTAATTTGAAGTAACGAGCCTACCATTGGTAGGCTCATTACTTCAATTAGTCCCCGTGTTCTTCGAATGGATCTCTTAATTGTTGAGAGGGTTGCCCAAAAGCGGTATATAAGGCGTACCCAGTAAAGCTTACAAGTAAACCAGATATGAAGATGGCGACTAGGGTTGCTGTTTCCATTTCTAGATAATTTAAGGATCACAATGGATCTACGATAAGATCGTTTATTTACAACTACAACCAAATGGTATACAAAGTCAACAGATCTTAACCAATCATTAAATAAGATTTATGGCTACACAAACCGTTGAGGATAGTTCTAAATCTAGGCCAAGACAAACTAATATAGGAAGTTTATTGAAACCATTGAATTCGGAATATGGTAAAGTAGCTCCGGGCTGGGGGACTACACCACTTATGGGGGTCGCAATGGCTCTGTTTGCGATATTTCTATCTATCATTTTGGAAATTTATAATTCATCCGTTTTATTGGATGGAATTTCAATGAATTAGGTTCCTGAGGACTATAAAGTCCTAGTTCTAGTTTTTCAATAAAAAAATAAAAACGCACTTAAGACTCAGATTTCTCATTCTGGTAGTTCGACCGTGGAATTTTTTTGTTTCGGTATTTCCGGAATATGAGTGTGTGACTTGTTATAATTGATCCTATTGATAATACAGAGAATAGTCTGTCATCTCTATCAAGATGATTCTACCTCGTCGGATATTTATTCTAGTATCTGGAGCACGGAATATGAATATTGTAGAATAGATCAAGAAAAGAAATATTTGAACTATGATTCATACTTACTATTTAGTCAGACCTCGCGACCGGACTAAAAAAAAAAAAAAAAAATGCAAATAGGTATTTTATAAATTAAACGCTTTTTCTTCCTTCAGACTAAATTTGGTCAACGGACACCCATTTCTTTATATTTTTTGAATTATTAATAACATCCATTCATTGAAATTGGAGAAGTGATGATCAAATGGTTCTTAACTCACAGAACCTTTGCGTTTAGCGTGGGCTTTATTAAATCATCGTGGTTCTAGTATGAATCTGAGGTGTCAATTGATTGACAGGGTCTCAACAAGGGAATTCCTATCAATAACTAGTAAAACAAGAGTCAATCTGTATTATTACACAAAAAAGAACAAATCAAAAATAATAGGAAAGAGAAGATTCAAGAGGCCTTTATTTTAACAATTAACATAAATAAAAAGACGAACGAGGGAGCCAACTTGATATTTTTGGCATTATCATCACAAAGAAGAGATTCCGGATTTTTGTTATTTGGTATTTTTGGGGCAAATTGAATCAAGTGGCTAATTTGAATTTGAACTTTCTATTACATATCCGTTAAAATCCGTATTTGATTTGTGTTGTTTCTGCTTGAGCCGTACGAGGTTAAATTCTCATATACGGTTCTCAGGGGGGGTCTATTTTTTGGTTACCTATCCCAATAAAGTATATGATTGGTTCGAAGAACGTCTCGAGATTCAGGCGATTGCAGATGATATAACTAGTAAATATGTTCCTCCTCATGTCAACATATTTTATTGTCTAGGAGGGATCACACTTACTTGTTTTTTAGTACAAGTAGCCACAGGTTTTGCTATGACTTTTTACTATCGTCCAACCGTTACAGAGGCTTTTTCCTCTGTTCAATACATAATGACTGAGGCTAACTTTGGTTGGTTAATCCGATCAGTTCATCGATGGTCAGCAAGTATGATGGTTCTAATGATGATCTTGCACGTATTTCGTGTGTATCTCACAGGGGGATTTAAAAAACCTCGTGAATTAACTTGGGTTACAGGTGTGATTCTGGCCGTATTGACTGCGTCTTTTGGTGTAACTGGTTATTCTTTACCTCGGGACCAAATTGGTTATTGGGCAGTCAAAATTGTGACAGGCGTACCTGAAGCGATTCCCGTAATAGGATTACCTTTGGTAGAGCTATTACGCGGAAGTGCTAGTGTGGGCCAATCCACTTTGACCCGTTTTTATAGTTTACACACTTTTGTATTGCCTCTTCTTACTGCCGTATTTATGTTAATGCACTTCCCAATGATACGTAAGCAAGGTATTTCAGGTCCTTTATAGAGAAAATATATCATATATATATTTGTAATTGATTATATATCATTTCGGGGAGGAAGAAAAAATAGTTTTGTATTTCATTGCTACAAATATGGATTATTGAAAAATAAGACATGTTATTTGGTTGGATACCTCTCTTCAACTCTGAAGTATTGTATTTCTTATTTGATACCAATAGTTGAAGTGGATTCTCTGAAGAGAAGATGGATTATGGGAGTGTGTGACTTGAACTATTGATTGGGCCATGCAGATATATGATTTGATCTGCCACGTTGGAATTTACAACCAAATAAAATGTGTCTCCGCATCCAACCACCACGTAAGTCCCCCTACATAGTAGGGATATGCCGGTTCACTTGAGGAGAATTTTTTCTATGATCATACCCGAATCATGTCATGTATGAGTAGGCTCCGCAAGATCCCATAGAATAAACAATGTGGCACGACCTAATGTTGTATCTATTCCACTTACTTATTTTAATTTTATTTATAGTATAGAAATGCATTCATTTCCTATGCATTGATCCAGATCTATGATACTATCGGAGTGAAATAAGGGATCTAAGGAAGAACAGAGGCTAGACTTTATTAGTAACAAGTAAATACTTTGTTTGTATGTAATAAAATCGAAATGTTACGGGGATAAATAACAATCAAAAGACATGAGACAATCCAAAAAGCACTTGATCATGATCAAATTTGTAAGCCTACTTGGATATTGAGCATTTATCTGTAAGAACTTAATTCTTTTCAATGAATGATTGCAACTTCGGAAAATTGAATCGGGCATTTCTTATCTTACATCGAGTTATTATATATTAATATATAGCACGGATATGCATGAAATATAGAATAGATTTGATACGGATCTATTTCTATTATTCCTTTGATTCTTGCTCGAGCCGGATGATTAAAAATTATCATGTCCGGTTCCTTCGGGGGATGGATCCATAAGAATTAAGAATTCACCTATCCCAATAACAAAAAAACCTGATTTGAATGATCCTGTATTAAGAGCTAAATTGGCGAAAGGGATGGGGCATAATTATTATGGAGAACCCGCATGGCCCAATGATCTTTTATATATTTTTCCGATAGTAATTCTAGGTACTATTGCGTGTAACGTGGGCTTAGCGGTTCTAGAACCGTCAATGATTGGTGAACCGGCGGATCCATTTGCGACTCCTTTGGAAATATTACCTGAATGGTACTTCTTTCCCGTATTTCAAATACTCCGTACAGTACCCAATAAGTTATTGGGTGTTCTTTTAATGGTTTCAGTACCAACAGGATTATTGACAGTACCCTTTTTGGAGAATGTTAATAAATTCCAAAATCCATTTCGTCGTCCAGTAGCTACAACAGTCTTTTTTATCGGTACCGCAGTAGCTCTTTGGTTAGGTATTGGAGCAACATTACCTATTGATAAATCCCTCACTTTAGGTCTTTTTCAAATTCAAATCAATTAAACTTTGAAATACCGTACATAAGTATTAAGTATCTAAGGACAATTTACTTTGAAGCGAGACTTTAGATACATTAATTTGATTATATTCCATTTTGAGCTGAGTATGGATCGTGCTGAAGATTAAAAACTAAATCCATTCTATAATAATAATAAATATAAATGATATATTATTATTATAGAATGGATTTAAAATGAAAATTTTTTATTAAGTAAATCAATTGTGAAATGCTTCTGGTAGGGTGTCCAATATCTGTTTTACATCTTCTATGCGAAAATATTCAATTCTCATAAGGTCTTCTTGACTATTACTATTACTCAAAAGGTCCAATAATGTATGTATATTGGATCTTTTGAGACAATTATAGGTCCTGGAAGGCAATTCTAACTGGTCAATAAAAATAAATTTCAATGGAATTATTTTTTTGTTTTTTTTTAAATTAGTTAATCTATCTTGAAAGGTAAAAGGGGATAGAGTAAACCTGTTTTTATTTTCCGTGAAATTAATGCCCTCTTCCTCCGCATGTAGAAAAGGAATAAATAAATCAATCAAATTACGAGAAGCTTCATAAAGTGCTTCCTTAGGAGTTAAACTCCCGTTTGTCCATATTTCTAGAAAAAGTATCTCTTGTTTTTCATTTCCATCCCCATAAGAATGAATACTATGATTTGCATTTCGAATAGGCATGAATATGGCATCTATAGGGTAACTTCCATCTTGAGAGTGATTTGTGGGTTTCATACGATATCCGCGATCCCTATTGATTTGTAATTCAATACACAAATCAATTGGTTCCGTCAGGTTAGCTATATGCTGTGTCGTGTCCACTATTTCCACAGAAGGTGGTGAGATGATATCTTGAGCAGTTACGTGTCTAGGACCTCTGACGCAAATAGATGCGTCTCTAACTCCATATAGAGTACTTCTCAATACAATTTCTTTCAAATTTATTAATATTTCGTGGACTGATTCTTTAATACCTACTATTGTAAAATATTCATGTGGTACCTTCTCAGATTTTGCGCGTGTGATACATGTTCCTTCTATTTCTCCAAGTAAAGCCCTTCGCATGGCAATACCTATGGTATCGGCTTGACCTTTCATAAGCGGGGACAGAATGAAACGACCATAATAAAGACGCTTACTATCTATTTTTGATTCAACACACTTCCACTGTAATGTTCGAGTGGACCCTCCTACTCCCTCTCGAACCATACTAAATATTGTTATTTAATCAGATCATTGAATCATTTATTTCTCTTGAAATCCATTTAATTCTTATTTCTACACACGTCTTTTTTTAGGGGGTCGACATCCATTATGTGGCATAGGTGTTACATCGCGCACGAAACTTAATAGTAGACCACTTCTACGGATGGCTCGTAATGCTGCATCTCTTCCGAGACCGGGGCCTTTTATCATAACTTCTGCTCGTTGCATGCCCTGATCAACCACCGTACGAATAGCATTTATAGCTGCCGCTTGAGCAGCATAGGGTGTCCCTCGTTTTGTGCCTTTGAATCCAGAAGTACCCGCGGAGGCCCAAGAAACTACTCGTCCTCGTACATCTGTAACAGTTACAATGGTATTGTTGAAACTTGCTTGAACATGAATAACACCTTTTGGTATTCTACGTCCATTCTTGCGTGAACCAATACGCTCATTCTTACGCGAACCAATTCTTGGTATAGGTTTTGTCATATTTTATCATCTCATAAATCTGAGTCAGAAATATACGGAAAGATACGGAGATATCCATTTCATGTTAAAACAGATTCTTTTACACGGGTCCTTCTTTTTCTTTTAGAAAATTCTTTATTTAGTTTAGAAAGATTATCCTTGTCTCTGTTTATGTCTCGGATTGGAACAAATCACTATAATCCGTCCACGCCTACGGATAAGTCGACATTTTTCACAAATTTTACGAACAGAAGCCCTTATTTTCATATTTCTCATTCCTTATCTTAATTCTGAATCTACTCCTTGAAAAAATAAGTTTCTTGATTTTTTTAACTTAAAATTGTATCCCTATGAAAGGAATGTTTAAAAAATCACCCAATAGTTCGAATTTGTGAATTCTATAAATTCTACGTCCCCTGGTTGAATCATAACCACTTATTTCAATTTTGACTCTATCTCAATGGTAGTATCTATATAAAACTGTGCCGTATCCTCCCTGAAACATAACCTAGAATTAGATCTTCATTATCTAAAAGTAAAAGGACCCGGAACATACCGTTGGGAAGCGATTCAGTAATTAAACTTTTATGAATTAATTTTAGTCTTTTATTCGAGGTAAGCCTCTTGAAGTATCAACTAATGGAGAAAGGGTTATATAATTTATTTTTACTCTCTTTTTCCAAAAGGGAAGTTAGAGATAAAATTAAGATAACAGGAGGAAGGGGTGTAAGATCACCATATATAACACAAAATTTCTCCCCCGATTTTTTCTAGTCGAGCTTCTCGATCTGTCATTATACCTCGAGAAGTCGAAAGAATTACAATTCCCATTCCACCTAAAATCTTAGGAATTTGTTGATAGTTGGAATAGATTCGTAGACCGGGTCGGCTGATACGTTTTAAAATAGTTCTATATATTCCCTTTCGATTCCGTCTATGTCGTAGGGTTAAAACCAAGAAACATTTGTTACTTTCCTGATGTTTACGAACGTTTTCGATAAAACCCTCTCGTAGAAGTATTTTTACAATGTTTTCGGTAATATTAGTAGATGCTATTCGAACCGTTCTTTTTTTATCCATGTCAGCATTTCTTATAGAAGTTATTATATCGGCAATAGTATCCTTACCCATGGCGAACTATAATTATTGGTACCCCCTAATTTTTATATAATCAACATGTTTATTTATTATTTTAATAAATAATAAATAAATTTATTTATATTAATTAAATTAATTAAAAGTATATGCGTGATACACAATCTACTAATTGACTTGACCCATTCCAAATACCCCGCTATATCATAAGTTTATTTAATATACTACTAGTATTTATAATACCTCGGGAGCTAATGAAACTATTTTAGTAAAATTCAACTGTCTCAATTCCCGAGCGATCGCACCAAAAACTCGAGTTCCTTTTGGATTTCCTTCTTGATCAATAACAACTGCGGCATTGTCATCATATCGTATTATCATGCCGTTGTAACGTTTGAGTTCTTTACATGTACGCACAATTACAGCCCTAATAACTTCTGATCTTTCTAGAGGCATATTTGGTACTGCTTCTTTGATTACGGCAACAACAATGTCACCAATATGAGCATATCGTTGGTTACCAGCTCCTAGGACTCGAATACACATCAATTTTCGAGCTCCACTATTATCCGCTACATTCAAAAGGGTCTGAGGTTGAATCATATCATTTTTATTTTAATCTGTTATTTTGCTGCAAAGGATAAAAAAGAAATAAAAAGAAATATTGTCTGTCTATAAAAAAATAAACTTCTATTTTTCATCATCACCTTATCTTTTAATTTCTGCATCCCTATCCCTCAATAACGAATTGAGTTCGTATAGGCATCTTGCACGCAGCTATTTTAATAGCTGCTCTGGCTACAGTTTCTGATACTCCGCCCATTTCATAAAGTATTCGACCCGGTTTAACAACGGATACCCAATATTCGGGGGCCCCCTTCCCCGAACCCATACGTGTTTCTGCGGGTCTTACTGTAACAGGTTTGTCGGGAAATATACGTACCCATATTTTTCCGCCACGACGCGCATATCGTGTCATTGCTCTTCGTCCTGCTTCCATCTGTCTAGCCGTGATCCAAGCGGGTTCAAGTGCTTGAAGAGCGTATCCGCCGAAACAAATACGATTGCCTCGACAAGATATTCCTTTCATTTTTCCTCTATGTTGTTTACGAAATTTTGTTCTTTTGGGGTTATAGTTGATGGTTCTTTCTTAATTAAATTACATCTCTACTGCAGAACCGGACATGAGAGTTTCTTTTCATCCGGCTCCTCGCGAATGAAATGATTCATTAATATTACTACGGATACACATATATTTAATATTAATACAATGATACACAATACACATTAGTAATGTAATGGAATTTATTATGTTATTTTGTTTTGTTATATTATTTGATTTTGTTATTCTAGGATAGTTTAGTATTGTTATGTTATATAGTTAAGAGTAAGCTTTATATACCAGATCAACATTATTTATTTTGTATCGAATCGCGCTAAAACAAAATGTAGATCAATAACTAAAAACTAAGGGTTTCGCGGGCGAATATTGACTCTTTCGTGCTACATTCGTAGGGTCAAGACCTTGTTACTTTTAGAATAAATCAATTTGTTCTTGGTTCGTTCCGCCATCCCACCCAATGAATCATTAGGATTCGTTTGTTTTCATGAAATCCTATGCAATCATGGGTTCTGTCGTTCCCATAGCCTCTTCGTTAATGGTTAGGCCCGAACTCCGCAATGGAACCCCAACAAAATTCGTTCCTGAGTTAATTTTCTTAGTTTATATTAACCCGAGGCTCGTTATCTTTAATTATTGATATTATATCAGTATTGATGCTTTATCACATTGCCTTTTGTGAGATAATTCATAAACCATACATATTGGAATCATATATTATTGATACTTTGTGTTCTTTCTTTCTATCATCCTTCCATTTATCCACATCCCTTTATTTTTGTTTCGCAACTTATAACTTATAATAAGATTTCAAATTTTTATGAAAAAATTTCAGTTGCTACAACTATATGATCGATCTAGTCATATAGTGACTGTTTCTTGGAATCTCGACAATATGAAACGAAGCCATAAGTTGGTTATTAGTTTATATAGTTAGTAAGCTCATAGTGAGGGTCGGTCAAATTTTTTGAATTCCAACTATACTATAAACTAACAAAAAAACTAACGAGTCACACACTAAGCATAGCAATTCTCTTAAATGATCAATCTAATTTTTATTCAACCTTATAGAATTTGAATTGCTCAGTTTTGTTTGATTTAATGGAATAAAAAATAAAATTTGTCATTTTTTTCTTTTTTTTTGTTCTATCACTGGACAGAACCGCAAGACAAATAAAGGTCCATTATTTCTCATCTACAAATATCCAAATTTTTATGCCTAATACTCCATAGATAGTTCGAGTTGTATAGGAACAATGATCAATTTTAGCACGAATTGTTTGTAGAGGAACCCTACCCTCTCTGATCCATTCGACGCGTGCAATTTCTTTTCCATCGATACGCCCGGCAATTTGTACTTGAATTCCTTTTGTATCCGTTTGTTCAGTTAATTCAATAGCTTTTTTCATTGCTTTTCGAAATGAAACTCTATTTTTTAATTGTAAAGCTATATATTCCGCAAGAATATTGGGTTGTCTATAAGGTTTTTCAACTCTTGTTATAGCAATGTTGAGTCTACGGTTCATAGAATGAAACTCCTTTTGTACATTCATCTGTAATTCTTCGATTCCTCGTATTCGGCCCTCTATTAATAAATTGGAGAATCCAATATGGATTATGACTTGGATCAAATCGATTCTTTTTTTTATTTGTATACGTGCTATTCCTTCGAAACCTGAGGACGTTCTCTTATTTTTTTGTACATAATCCTTGATACAATTCCGTATTTTTTCATCTTCCTGTATACCCGCGGAATAATTTTGTGGTTGTGCGAACCAAAAGGAATGATGACTTTGGGTTGTACCAAGTCTGAAACCAAGTGGATTTATTTTTTGTCCCATATTTTTCTATTAGATTATCTTTCCATATATATTTTTCGAAAGATGAATCGAAAGTTAAGATTCATCTTTAAATAATTTAGTTTTATCCCTCAATATAATTGTTATATGACAAGTAGGTCTTTTTATCGGATAACTATGTCCTCGAGCCCGGGGTCTTAATTTTTTCACAATAGTACCTGCGTTAACTTCAGCTTTACTAATAAATAAATAAGCTTTGTTTAAGCCCATGTTATTACTAGCATTTGCTGCCGCGGAAAAAACTAATTTCAAAATGGGATAAGATGCTCGATAAGGCATAAGTTCTAGTATCATAAGTGCTTCTTCATAGGAGCGTCCACGAATCTGATCAATTACTCTTCGTGCTTTGAAAACCGACATACATATATGTTTATGTTGAGCTAAAGCTTTAATTTCTGTACTCCAACGCGAGTTCTTTCTATTTATCATAAGGTTATCCCCACTAAATGAATAAAAACTGCCTCATTTTACTTATATAATTAAAATTAATTATTTTTTTATTTAATTAAAATTTATAAAAAATAATTAATTAAGATAAGATTTTAATTAAATAAAAAAAAAAAATGAAAAAATTAACGACGAGATTTATTATCGGTTTTTGCATGTCTTGCGAAAGTTAGAGTAGGCACGAATTCTCCCAATTTATGACCCACCATACGATCTGTTATATAAAAAGGTAAATGCCCCTTTCCATTATGAATAGCAATTGTATGGCCAATCATTGTGGGTATAATGGTAGATGCCCTAGACCAAGTTACTATTATTTCTTTCTCCTCCCTTATGTTTAGTTTTTCAATTTTTGCCGATAAATGATTAGCTACAAAAGGATTTTTTTTTATTGAACGTGTCACAGGGGATTACTCCTTTATTACATTACATTTTTAAAATTGGCATTCTATGCCCAATATATCGATCTAAGTATGAAGGTAAGAATAAATACAATAATGATGAATGGAAAAAGAAAAAAGCTAAAATCCTTTAGCTAGATAAGGGGCGGATGTAGCCAAGTGGATCAAGGCAGTGGATTGTGAATCCACCACGCGCGGGTTCAATTCCCGTCGTTCGCCCATCACATTATTTCAAATTCTAAAAATTCAGTTTTCTATATTCTTATTTATTTACGGCGACGAAGAATAAAACTATCACTATATTTTTTCCTTTTCCTACTTCTTCTTCCAAGCGCAGGATAACCCCAAGGAGTTGTGGGTTTTTTTCTACCAATCGGAGCTCTCCCTTCACCGCCCCCATGGGGATGGTCTACAGGGTTCATAACTACTCCTCTTACTACAGGACGCTTACCTAGCCAACGCTTAGATCCGGCTCTACCCAAACTTTTTTGGTTCACCCCAACATTACCCACTTGTCCGACTGTTGCTAAGCAGTTTTTGGATATCAAACGGACCTCCCCAGATGGTAATCTTAATGTGGCCGATTTACCCTCTTTTGCAATCAGTTTCGCTACAGCACCTGCCGCTCTAGCTAATTGTCCACCCTTTCCAAGTGTGATTTCTATGTTATGTATGGCCGTGCCTAAGGGCATATCGGTTGAAGTAGATTCTTCTTTTTTATCAATAAAAACCCCTTCCCAAACTGTACAAGCTTCTTCCAAAGCATACGGCTTTCTAGATGTATATGATGATATCTAGACAGATGGATCTTATATGAATCGTATGATGAAGTATCACATGAGTGGATATATAGGAATCCAAATCTGCCGAATCACTCATGTTATGATCTTCTACATCCTAGGTCTCCCCGTTCCGTCATCTGGCTTATGTTCTTCATGTAGCATTCAGACCGAATGACTCTATGAAATTACGTCAATACTTCCATTCCACATATTACGGGTAACGTAGGAGACATCTCTATTTTTCCCCGGGGGATCTTTATAATTACCACTGCTTAGCTTTTAATTCGCCTCTGACCATCAAATTAAATGTGAATAACCCGGCCTCCTCTCTTTGAAACAAGGGGCGCTCTCCGGTTCTGTGCGTGCTTCAAACAATTTTTTTTTTGTCTTCTCCATATTACCATATCTCTAGAGTCAATAATTTTCTATGAGGAACTACTGAACTCAATCACTTGCTGCCGTTACTCAACAGTTTTCTGCTGAGGTTTCTCCCGTAGAGGTACTCAAATTGGATCAGTGATCGATTTCTAGGTTTCGTCGTAAACCTAATTGGTTACTTCCAATTACGTAAATCAATAGTTCAAACCGCACTCAAAGGTAGGGCATTTCCCATTGATATAGGAACTTCTGTACCAGAAACAATGGTATCTCCAATTATAGCCCCTCTGGGATGTAAAATATATCTCTTCTCACCATCCCCATAGTGTATGAGACAAATGTGTGCATTTCGATTAGGGTCGTATTCTATGGTTACGATTCTACCAGATATGTCTTTATCATTCCGTCGAAAATCTATTTTACGGTATAGACGCTTATGACCTCCCCCTCTATGCCCTGCGGTAATGATTCCTCTGGCATTACGACCTTTACTACAACGACGCTGTCCATGGATCAAATTATTTCGTGGATTGGATTTTACTTGACTGTCTATGGCTCCATTGCGTGTGCTCGGGGTAGAAGTTTTGTATAAATGTATCGCCGTGTTATTAAGTATTTTGCTTTAAGTTCTTTTCTCTATAAGAGGTGGAATAGAATAACCTGGTTGAAGCGTAATGATCATACGTTTGTAATGCATTGTATGTCCCATAATAGGTCCCATTCTTCTACCCTTTCCCGGGACTCGATGACTATTTATAGCTATTACCTTGACGCCAAAGAAGAGTTCGACCCAATGCTTTATTTCTGTCCTAGTTGATCCTGATTCGACATTAGAAGTATATTGATTGTTCCCCAATAACCGAATACTTTTTTCTGTAAATACTGCATATTTGATTCCATCCATAAATCCATTTTCTTCCCTATGAGTTCCAGTATCAATAAGAATTCTAGTTCTTACTGTTCATATGTTATGGTATGAATATACCATACCAATTCGGTATGTATGGATGATGAGATTCCATTGATACAGAGCCAATTCTAATAGACTTATTGAACGTTCCCATTGGCGTGCATCCAGCAGGAATTGAACCTACGAATTTGCCAATTATGAGTTGGGCGCTTTAACCATTCAGCCATGGATGCTTAACAGGGATCATCGTACATCGTAAATAACCAAATTCCAATTGAAATGAAATCTTTAGGAGGAATCAATGAGAGGACATCAATTCAAATCCTGGATCTTCGAATTGAGAGAGATATTGAGAGAGATCAAGAATTCTCACTATTTCTTAGATTCATGGACCAAATTCGATTCAGTGGGATCTTTCACTCACATTCTTTTCCACCAAGAACGTTTTATGAAACTCTTTGACCCCCGAATTTGGAGTATCCTACTTTCACGTGATTCACAGGGTTCAAGAAGCAATCGATATTTCACGATCAAAGGTATAATACTGCTTGTAGTAGCGGTCCTTATATCTCGTATTAACAATCGAAAGATTGTCGAAAGAAAAAATCTCTATTTGATGGGGCTTCTTCCTATACCTATGAATTCCATTGGACCCAGAAATGAGACATTGGAAGAATCTTTTTGGTCTTGCAATATCAATAGGTTGATTGTTTCGCCCCTGTATCTTCCAAAAGGGAAAAATATTTCTGAGAGTTGTTTCATGGATTCGCAAGAGAGTACTTGGGTTCTCCCAATAAATAAAAAGTGTATCATGCCTGAATCTAACCGGGGTTCGCGGTGGTGGAGGAACCGGATCGGAAAAAAGAGGGATTCTAGTTGTAAGGTATCTAATAAAACCGTAGTTGGAATTGAGATCTCATTCAAAGAGAAAGATAGCAAATATCTGGAGTTTCTTTTTTTATCCTATACGGATGATATGATCCGCAAGGACCATGATTGGGAATTGTTTGATCGTCTTTCTCCGAGGAAGAAGCGAAACATACTCAACTTGAATTCGGGACAGCTATTCGAAGTCTTAGGGAAAGACTTGATTTGTTATCTCATGTCTGCTTTTCGTGAAAAAAGACCAATTGAAGGGGGGGGGTTCTTCAAACAACAAGGAGCTGAGGCAACTATTCAATCAAATTATATTGAGCATGTTTCCCATCTCTTCTCGAGAAACAAGTGGGATATTTCTTTGCAAAATTGTGCTCAATTTCATATGTGGCAATTCCACCAAGATCTCTTCGTTAGTTGGGGAAAGAATCAGCACGAATCGGATTTTTTGAGGAACGTATCGAGAGAGAATTTGATTTGGTTAGACAATGTGTGGTTGGTAAACAAGGATCGGTTTTTTAGCAAGGTACGGAATGCATTGTCAAATATTCAAAAAGAAAGATCGATTCTTTGGGATCCTTCCTTTCTTCAAACGGAAGGAACAGAGATAGAATCAGATCGATTCCCGAAATGCCTTTTTGGATCTTCCTCAATGTCCCGGCTATTCGCGGAACGTGAGAAGCAGATGAATAATCATCTGCTTCCGGAAGAAATCGCAGAATTTCTTGGGAATCCTACAAGATCAATTCGTTCTTTTTTCTCTGACAGATGGTCAGAACTTCATCTGGGTTCGAATCCTACTGAGAGGTCCACTAGAGATCAGAAATTTTTGAAGAAAAAACAGGATGTTTCTTTTGTTCTTTCCAGGCGATCGGAAAATAAAGAAATGGTTGATATATTCAAGATAATTACGTATTTACAAAATACCGTCTCAATTCATCCTATTTCATCAGATCCGGGATCTGATATGGTTCCGAAGGATGCACCGGATATGGACAGTTCCAATAAGATTTCATTCTTGAACAAAAATCCATTTTTTTATTTATTTCATCTATTCCATGGCCGGAACAAGGGGGGATACACGTTACACCATGATTTTGAATCAGAAGAGAGATTTCAAGAAATGGCAGATCTATTCACTCTATCAATAACCGGGCCGGATCTGGTGTATCATAGGAGATTTGCCTTTTCTATTGATTCCTACGGGTTAGATCAAAAAAAATTCTTGAATAAGGTATTCAACTCCAGAGATGAATCGAAAAAGAAATCTTTATTGATTCTACCTCCTCTTTTTTATGAAGAGAATGAATCTTTTTATCGAAGGATCAGAAAAAAATTGGTCCGGATCTACTGCGGGAATTATTTGGAAGATCCAAAAATAAAAACGGCGGTATTTGCTAGCAACAACATAATGGAGGCAGTCAATCAATATAGATTGATCCGAAATCTGATGCAAATCCAATATAACACCTATGGGTACATAAGAAGTGTATCGAATCGATTCTTTTTAATGAATAGATCCGATCGCAACTTCGAATATGAAATTCAAAGGGATCAAATAGGAAATGATACTCTGAATCATATAACTATAATGAAATATATGATCAACCAATATTTATCGAATTTGAAAAAGAGTCAGAAGAAATGGTTTGATCCTCTTATTTCTCGAACCGAGAGATCCATGAATCGGGATCCTGATGCATACAGATACAAATGGTCCAATGGGAGCAAGAATTTCCAGGAACATTTCATTTCTGACCAGAAGAACCATTTTCAAGGAGTGTTCGATCGATTACGTATTAATCAATATTCGATTGATTGGTCCGAGGCTATCGACAAACAAGATTTGTTTAAGTCACTTCGTTTCTTTTTGTCCAAGTCACTTCCCTTTTTGTCCAAGTCACTTCCCCTTTTCTTTGTGAGTATCGGGAATATTCCCATTCATAGGTCCGAGATCCACA